ATATCTATATTTAAATATATATATAATATATAAAATAATAATAAATATAATATAATTATATATAATATAATAATATAATTATAAATTATAATAAATATAATAATAAATATAATAATATTAATATAATTATAAATTATAATAAATATAATAATAAATATAATAATATTTCTAATTTATTTAGAATTTTTTATTTATAATTATTTTATAAATATAAAAAATATAATTTAAGTTTAAGTATAATTTAAGAAATTAAGAAATAAAGTCTAATTTAAGTTTAAGTATGATTTAAGAAATAAAGATAAAAATGATGAAGACAATAAAGCCATTGTTTTGTTACGTTTCCATATTAAAGTAAAGTATAGTACTTCATTTTTTCTTTATTTTAATGCCCATTGGTGTTCCAAAAGTACCTTTTCGGAGTCCTGGAGAGGAAGATGCTGTTTGGGTTGACGTATAGTGCGACTTGTTAGACATATTGGTCATATGGGATTTCCCCGTTATCTCCCCCGATCGAGTATTCTCTGTTTCGCCCAATCCAATAGATATATATTCAATTCAATATTGTATTGATTGAACCATCAAAAATTCGGAGCGTGAAGCACAATTAGATCAATTCCTATTGGGGATCAATATTATCAATTAGAATAATTAATGGTTTACTTGGACTGATAAAAAAAAAATAAAGTATCAATAAAGTATCCAGGCTCCGTTCATAGAATACCAAATTGGGAATGGTAAGAGTAAAGTAATAGAATGGGAGTGTAAATGTAGTAATATTTAAATTAAATTTAAATAATTAAATAAAATATTTTTCAATATTAAAAAATATTAAATTAAAATAAAATATTAAATATAATTAAAAATTAAATTTAAATAATTATAATTAAATAAATATAAATATATAGAATATAGAAATAGAATTCAATAATATAGAATATAGAATTAAATAAATATAGAAATATAAAAATAAAAAAATATAAATATTATATAAATATTATAAATATATATATATATATATATAATAATATATAATTATAATATAATTATAATATTAATATTATATAATTATATAATTTATATAATAATAATATAATATTTTATATTAATATATTAATAATAATATGAAATATTAATATAAAATAATAATATTAAAATATAAATAAAAAATAAATATAAATAATATTAATAAATAATATATAATATATAAAAATTATAAAAAAAAGAATATAATAAATAATAAAAGAATATAATAAATAATATAATATATAATAATATAAATAAATAATATAATTATAATAATATATAATAATATATAATATAATAATAATATAATTATATAAAATTAAAATAATATAAAGAATATATATATAATAATAATATAATATATATAATTATAATATAATAAAATATATTATTAATATAATTTTAGATAAATATAATAATATAATAAAAATAAGAAAATATATATATATAATATAATATCTAATTATAATAATAATATAAATATAAAATAATAATAATATAAATATAAAAAAAATAATAATATAAAAATATAATATAAAATATAATATCTAAAATAGAATATAATTATAATATCTAAAATCATTTGCCCTATATGCGCAAATAGAATTCGGGCAAATTTTCCCCCGGAGTAGAACAAGAACCTAAAATAATTGAAAGGACCCATTCAGGAACAAGAAAATTACATCGTGATTTTAATTTCGATGAAACAATACATCAATGAGAAGTTAGTTCAATAAGTTCATCAAATTCTTTTTTTCTACATTATAGAATACAGGGAACGGTAAGGAGGCCAAAACTCATGTTAAAAAAAAATTAAAGAAAAGCAAAACGAAAACAGTTATAAAAAAACAGTAAAAAAAAAAAAAAAAGAAATAGGACTGGAATCGACACATTGATTTTTTTCGCAATTTTTTTGAACCGTATGCATCCAAAGGTGCACGTACGGTTCCCCAGGGATACAATTTTGCCCTAATCAACCGACTTCATCGAGAAAGATTACTTTTTCTAGGCCAAGAGGTTGATAGCGAGATCTCGAATCAACTTGTTGGTCTCATGGTATATCTCAGCATAGAAGATGATACTAGGGATCTTTATTTGTTTATAAACTCTCCAGGCGGATGGGTAATACCAGGAATAGCCATTTATGACACTATGCAATTTGTGTCACCCGATGTACATACAATATGCATGGGATTAGCCGCTTCAATGGGATCTTTCATTTTGGTCGGAGGAGAAATTACCAAACGTCTAGCATTCCCTCACGCTTGGCGCCAATGAGTTTTTTTTATAAGACTATGCCTTCGCTCTATCGAATATGAATCAAAGAAAATAAAAAATATAAATAATATAATTATAATATTAAAAATAAATAATATAATATTAAAAATTTAAAAATAAAAGAAATATAAATAATATTAAAATAAAATAATAATAATAAATAATATTAAAAAAAAAAATATAATAAATAAATAAAAAAAGAATAAGTAATAATAGCATGGCACTTCGAGTTCGATATGAGCAAACCATTATTGTTTTTTCCTAACATGAGATTTTGTATCGAAATAGTAGTATGAAAGAAGGGTTATTACCAATTTGATCTTATGTGTCAAGAGTTAATTTCAGCGTCACAAACCATTTTTCTTCCACACCAGAAGTCTCTTTCTTATCTTTATGTTATCAGAGAAAGAGTAAAAAAATGGATAAAATTATTTTATCCTTCTTGGATCGTATCAAAAAGAAACTTTGGGATTGCTAAACCACAGACAAGATAAATAGATAAATTCTATATATATAAAGCAACAGAACCATCATAGTATTTTTCTTTACTACTACGAAAGGAAGGGTGGTAAATGGATCATCTAAACATTTGGATCGGATGAGTTCTATTTCTTCTTTTCGATAGAAGAAATTCTATCGAAAAAGGCAGAAAAAATAAATTCCATTGCAGAGCCGTATGCAATGTACAAAAGATGCCCGTACGGTTGTTTAATTCTCTTTTTTTCTTCTTGTTATTTGGATTCCCTCTTACTTTAATCAAATCGTGCGAGATATACATAGAAGAACCGTTCATGATGTTATATCAATATCATCAGGGTTATGATTCACCAACCTGCTAGTTCTTTTTATGAGGCACAAGCAGGGGAATTTATCCTGGAAGCAGAAGAACTGTTGAAGCTTCGCGAAACCCTCACAAAAGTTTATGTACAAAGAACGGGCAACCCTTTATGGGTTATATCCGAAGACATGGAAAGGGATGTTTTTATGTCAGCAACAGAAGCCCAAGCTCACGGCATCGTTGATCTTGTAGCGGTCGAAAATGAGAATACTGGGGATTTTTTATAAATATATAATTTATAATTATATAATTATATATATAATTTATAATTCCATATTCCATTTCAAAATTAGAATTTTCCGTGATTTGATATTGAATAGAAATCATTCATAATCATCAACCATCAGGTTAAGATCGATCTAAGCCAACCCACTCTATTCTATCTAGAATGAGATTATATAGACACGACATGCCAACCATTAAACAACTTATTAGAAACGCAAGACAGCCAATAAGAAATGTCACGAAATCCCCCGCTCTTCGAGGATGTCCTCAGCGTCGAGGAACATGTACTAGGGTGTATGTGCGACTCGTTCAGTTCAGATCATGAGTTTGAAGAAATGCAAAATTTTTTTCCAGTATCAATGACCACTACCAATGAATAGGATAGATAGAGTGAAAGACCGCCATTTAATTTACTATCTAAATGACTATCTAAAAATGAGGATCTATCATCTACCTATTATGTTATGGAATGGAATTTATGGTTTCTATTGGTGCAAATCCAATCACTCCGTTTTAGATGAGAAGCAATTCTCCATTGGTAGCAAATAGTTATCCATTAAGCGGAGGAAATAATCTTATAAGAAGCAAAAAGGTTATGCTCCTATTCTTGAAAAAAACGGACTAACAGGGTCAGCTACCTAGCCAACTTTCAGAATTAAATGCCGTCACTGTATGGATAGCTTTTTTGTGAAAAGTACTATTACTTTCTAATTATAATTAGAATAAATAAAAATTCTAATTGAAAAAGGATGGGTAGAGCCAAAGAGTGTGAACTATACAAGTTCACAATAAAATTCGATGAAATGAAAGAAGAGGCTCCGGTGTATAGAGAGGACCTCACCGTTTCAAAAGTTGCCATAGAAACGAGGAAACCCACTATTTAGTAGTTAGTAGCAGTCGAATTTCTTATTTCCAGGCGAGATACCTGGAAGGAAAAAATCGTGGTCGGGAAGGTCATAGTAGCAAAAGCCATTGGAATTTTTATTTTATATATCGGAAGAATCCGTTTTGTTATTAATCGACCGGAGGAAAAGGATGACTGAAAGAAGAGAAATCCATTAGTTATTCAAGAAAGTTTCATTTGATTCAATGACCAGAGTTAAACGGGGATATACAGCTCGAAGACGTCGAAAAGGAATTCGTTTATTTGCATCAACCTTTATAGGGGCCCATTCAAGACTTACTCGAACGAGTACTCAACAAAGAATGAGAGCTTTGGTTTCCTCTCATCGAGATAGGAGCAGGAAAAAGAGAGATTTTCGTCGTTTGTGGATCACTCGGATAAATGCAGTAACTCGTGAGGATAGGGTATCCTATAGTTATAGTCAATTCATACACAATCTGTACAAGAAACAATTGCTTCTGAATCGTAAAATACTTGCGCAAATAGCCCTATCAAATAAGATTTGTTTTGATATGATTTCCAATAAAATAATCAATCAATCAAATACAAAAATCAATCAAATATCAAATACAAATAAAGGAATAAAAGAATCTTAATAGAATATGAATATATAGAATATCTTAATAGAATATACTATACAGGAAACAAGAATGATTGAAATAGAATTTCCCGGAGAATGGACTCCGGGAAGATAGAAGAAAAATAAATGAAGATTTGAGTAGTAGGAATAAACGAGCATCTTTCAAGAAAAAACAGATTTATTCCCCATTTTTCCTTTTTTATAACACAAGAATCAACTCTGGATTCTAGGTTTTTCGAGCAAAACATTAATCTGAGCGATTGGAGTTTTGAGGAGTATGTCTATTTATTTTTGGTTCTAGGACCAGTAGTTCCAGGGATCGACTCCGCTCTCTCCAATTGTTTCTCATTATTACGAAAAGGTAACGAAGATAAAATACGAGCTTGTTTTATAGCAATAGTAATTAATCGTTGTTGTTTCAAGGTCAACCTATTCACCCGTCTAGATAAGATTTTTCCTTGTTCACTAATAAATCGACTAATTAAACTCATGTTTCTATAATCGATTCGATCCCCCGATCCAATTGGGGGTAAACGCCTACGAAAAGATCGCTTGTATTTACGAAAAGGTTGTTTGGATTTATCCATGGTTTGCTTATTCCTTGTTTGTTTATTCCTTATCCTTACATATAAATTCTAAATAAAATAATCTATAAAATATAAAATAAAATTCTTTTTTTTTTTTCATTTAAGATCCGACCAAAATAGGATTTGGTTTGTATTATCTATGTGAAGGTGTAAAGTTCTTACTCTTCCCGCTCCTTGGAAAAATTACACATGCATTCTGTTCCATCTATTTCTTTATTTCCCCATGAATCGTATATTTTTTACAATAGCGACAAAATTTTCTCAATTCTAATCGATTGGGTGTATTGTGTCGATTCTTTTGAGAAATATATCTAGAAATGCCCGGCGATTCTTTATTGACACCCTTTCGAAAACAACTGGTACATTCAAAAATAACTATAATTCTGATATCTTTACCCTTGGCCATGAACCTCCTTTTCATTTTTGATCGACTTCACTTTTTAACTCTCCTCATTTTCTTTTTTATTCGAACAAAAAAAAGAAAATAAGAAAGAAGAAGAAAATAAAAAATCTTTCGAAATTCCATCTCTAGTTAGTAAATATAGATATAGATTTTTTATTTTCTTTTAAAAATTAAAAATTATTTGAATTCGAATGACTTCGAAGTACTATAATCTAATTACTATGAATTACTATAACAATAAAGAAAGAGAGTCATATTCATTAATAGAAGAATATTAAGAATATAGTAATAATTAAGTAATACAATTTTTTCTAACTAGGAATTCTTCCTATCCTAATTCCTAATCTCAGTATTTCATTTAAGTATCTTCTTCTATGTTATATGTTCGAATTTCGTGGAACCACCCCTAGACTGGATCCAAATTTCCATTTCTTTTATCCCAAATTATATCGTAGATTCACTGTATTTTGACTGAGGTTCGATACACTTTTTATTTCCTATCCTAAAGAAAAGGGGAGCGAAATTGAAGCCATGTTACGTAGAATGGTATCTAAAATCTTCTTCATTTCTTCACATATCAATACAAGAATTCAATCAGAATGAAAAAAAAGGGAATGACAAGGCATCTGGAAATAAACGATTAATTTCTATCAATAGACCCGCTAAAGACCCAAACCATAGAGTGGTTAGCACAGGTGCCGTGGAGAGATATGTTTTTATATCTCGCATTGAAAATCCTCCTTCTTTATTGTTATTGTTTATTGTAAAAAAAAAACATAGCATAGACATATATTATATGGTCAGATGTCGTAGTTCAAGATCATTTGTATTTATTTTGACGCACAATTCCTAACTAAAAAGGATATGTACAATGAACAAGTAGATGTTCTTGTCCCTAAAAAATACAAGCCCTTCTTTACTGAGCATTATCGATAAATATTCATTCTTTTTTTATACGTTAGGTTTCAGTCAGATGTATGTAATATAAATACAATTTAAATACTTATCCTTATCTATTATATGAAATGAAAAAAAAAAAGAAGAAATGGTAAGAAAATTGTATTGTATATATACATAAATGGAGAAGAAAATCAAAATGTGGAAAACAAGACAAGGATTTTGTACAATGACACTGTACAACAATTTTAAAAAATTTTTAAAAGGGATGTAGCGCAGCTTGGTAGCGCGTTTGTTTTGGGTACAAAATGTCACGGGTTCAAATCCTGTCATCCCTACCTATTCTTTCTCCTATGGACAGTTACGAGAGATTCATTGAGTAAGATCTGGGAAAATTTTACATAAATTTTGCATACTATATGTACACAAGACCCCCTTGGGGGTAAAAAAGATTTTCTTTACAATCGAATCTAATCTTATGGGATATAAGAAAGCGCTCTTAGTTCAGTTCGGTAGAACGCGGGTCTCCAAAACCCGATGTCGTAGGTTCAAATCCTACAGAGCGTGATTCCGTTTATGTTATGTCGAATTACAATGAAATAACTTCACAAAAACAAAGTATAATTGCAACTTTACAAAAACAAAGTATAATTGCAACTTTAATTTGACCTCCTACAAGGAGGAGGTCAATCAAAAAAATAAATGTTACTCAATCAAAGGTCCAACTGATCACCGCGCCTGTATTGTAAATATGCAGTTACAAAT